CATAAATCTCTTAAATCTAGATAAGAAAAAAAGACAAGATAATTTCTAATATAATCTCTTAAAACAAAAAGGAAAAAGAGAAAAGAATTTCTAAAAAGCTCCCAGCTGCTACTGCCGTTTTCTTGATCTACCCAATTGGTCAAGGAAGCTTTTCAGATGAGACATTCATAAACCACTCTGCCTGCATTCTTAGAGGATAACCCCAATTTCAATTGAATAGTACATTATATAAATATATAATAACAAATTACTAAAAAGATTAATAAAAAAAAGAAAATATACGAAGAAATTCGTCCACCCCCTACATATTTGATAGCCTCTCCCATAAAAAAACTTGAAATACCAACTCCATTTGGAATTCCATCAATTACTTGTCTATCAAAAAAAGAATTGAATTTAGCTAACTTTCTGACACTCGCAATTAAAGATACTTCAAAAAAAGCATCTATATAACCACGATTATATGACCAATCATATATAACATTGATGATTTTATCAGCAATAATTTTTTTAGGAACACTTTTTTGAAATAAATTTAAGAAGTTCAAATTTTGTAAAGAAGAAAAAACGGGTTTATAGAAAAAAGACGCTATCAATATTCCGAAAAAAGCTATACTCACCGAAAAAGTTGCATTTGTAAAAAATTCATACCAATCCACAGAATTCTTTGAATTTTGATGTAAAAGGTCTATAGACGGAATTAACAATTTTGATAATATATCCAAATCTATTCCTTCTTGGCTGAAAGAAATTCCAATTGACCCAACGAAGAAAGTAAATAATACTAATATAAGCATAGAAAATAGCATAGTATTGTCTGATTCATGAGGATAAAAAAAAGGAATGTTTTTAGTACCAAAATAGGTACTATCAAGAAAAAGACGTGTTATGCTTTTGACATTTCGATTAATTCGATGTGAATATGTCCTCTTCCGAAAAAAAGAAGTCCTTTCTTTATTATTCATTGTTAATAAAGCTAATAAATGAATCTTCTTTTTTAATTTTTTTTTTCCTTCTTTGCCCCATAAAGATATTGAATAGAATGAACTATTTTTCTTTCCATTGAAATTTTGAAAATGAACGTTGAAATATCCTTCAAAAACAAGTAAATAGATTCGAAACATATAAAATGCAGTTAATCCTGCTGCGGAACAAGCTATTATTGCGAAAATTGGTGAATACAACCAACTATCATTAAGAATCTCATCCTTGGACCAAAAACAAGCAAAAGGTGGAATACCACAAAGAGAAAGTGTACCTATTAAAAAAGCGGTTTTTGTAATTGGCGCGTGTTTTGTTAAACCGCCCATAAGAACCATATTTTGACTTTTATCTGGAGAATATCCAACAATTGCTTCCATTGAATGAATAATGGATCCAGATCCTAAAAACAACAATGCTTTTGAATAAGCATGAGTAATCAAATGAAATAAAGCGGCTCGATAAGAGCCCATACCTAAAGCTAACATCATATAACCCAATTGAGACATTGTCGAATAGGCCAAATTTTTCTTAATATCTTTTTGAGCAATAGCTAAAGTTGCCCCTAATACTACTGTTATTATACCTATCAAAGCTATTCCAGTCATTATGGAGGGTATAACTATGAAAAGAGGAAGAAGTCGAGCTACAAGAAAGATTCCTGCTGCTACCATGGTAGCAGCATGTATAAGAGCGGAAATAGGGGTAGGCCCTTCCATAGCATCCGGTAACCATACATGAAGAGGGAATTGGGCAGATTTTGCAACTGAGCCGCAAAATAAGAAGATGGCGCACAAAGTAACAAAAAAAATATTAACCTCATTCTTATAAATCAAGTTATTGAATATTTGAAATAAATCCCGAAATTCCAAACTACCCGTTATCCAATAAAGACCTAAGATTCCTAATAATAAACCAAAATCCCCTACACGATTAGTTACAAACGCTTTTTGACAAGCATTTGCCGCAATAGGACGTGTGAACCAAAAACCTATTAATAAATAAGAACACATTCCAACCAATTCCCAAAAAATATAAACTTGTATCAAATTTGAACTAGTAACTAATCCCAACATTGAAGTATTAAAAAAACTCATATAAGTAAAAAATCTCAAATATCCTTGATCATGAGACATATAATTATCACTATAAATAAGAACCAGAATACCAACAGTAGTGATTAATATCGACATAATAGAAGTAAGTGAATCGATCAAGTAGCCAAACTCTAAAGAAAGATCATTATTTATAGTCCAAGACCATACATATTGATAGATAGAACTGTTCTTGATTTGATGAATAGATAGATCGATCGAAAAAATCATAACTATTGTTAACAAGAAAATACTGGGAAAAGCCCACATACGGCGAAGATTTTTTGTTGCCGTGGGAAAAAGAAGAAGTCCTACCCCTATTAAAATAGGAACTGGAAGTGGGATGAAAGGTATGATCCATGAGAATTGGTGTGTATATTCCATACAAAAAAAAAAATAAAGAATAAAAAATATTTTGATTCTTAATGAATTTTCTTTCTTATTCATTTGTTTTATCTCTTTTGTAAAGGGTTCGGTTAATAAAAAAGTGGATATATAAATAGAATTTGATATTCTTAATTATTCTAAATCTTTGCACAAACAATATTTCCAATATTGCAAAGTACAAAGTCAAAATAGACCAATAACCAAATCCCTAGTGAAAAATGAAAATTGATTTTTAGTAATATTCATTATTAATTACTATTTAGAATTACTATTATTAAATAATATAATAATAAATAAAAACGAAATTTGGAAAATGAAAATCTTTATCTATAGAGTGAGGGTAAATAATTACACCAAAACTAAGAACATTCGTTTATTTTGATATCAATCAGAAAAAACAATTCATATGACACGACCCAATAAAATAATCCCTTTTTTGATTATTCAGAAACATTAGTTCATTTTTGAACTAATTGACTAATTGATTGATTATTTTACATTCCAATAAAAAGAAAAAGAGATCTATATATATCTATATAGATCTATGTTTGGAAAAATTTGGAAAAGGTTTCTAATATTCAATGTTTTTACTTTAGATAGAAAAAAAAAAGAGGGAATTCAGATAGATAAGACATATGGCTAATTAAAGAATAATTCGTTTTCATTTACAGAAGAAATGTCTTTCACATCGAACTATAGAAATGAAAAAACTATCCTAGTTGGATGGCAGTTCCAAAAAAGCGCACTTCTATATCAAAAAAAAAAATTCGGAAGACTTATTGGAAAAAAAAGGGATATTGGACAGCATTGAAAGCCTTTTCATTAGCTAAATCCATTTTGACAGGGAACTCAAAAAGTTTTTTTTGTAACAAATAAGAATGTTGGAATAATCTGAATTAGCTCGATTCAAAGAGTATTCTTTAATACTCATTTTATACTAATAAAGAGAAATATTTACTAATATAGAATATTGACCATATATTTAGAATATATTATATATCTTCTATATAATATATTCTAAATATATAATCTAACTAAGATTTTTGGAATGTATTGTTAAATTATAGATATATTAATTAACTATTTCATTGAAAAAATGGAAATGCATTTCTTTAGAGTAAGAAAATGAAATAACTAAAAAATGAAAACAACTACAAAAAAATCTTCTTTTTCATTCCTGGATTGAAGTCAGAACTATCTAGTTCCAGTTTCAACAGTGCTGTTTTTGAATTTGAAAAGTGTAAACTACGAAAAACCCATCCCCCGTTGTTCAATTTGAAAACTAACACTGGAAATGAAAAAAAAACAAGAATACAACTTCGTATTGAAATTGAAACGTTCTTTTTTTATTTTAAGATTCTTTATATTAATAATAAATAATAAATTACTATACTTATAGTTAATATTAACTTATAGCTTATAGTTAATATTAATTTATTCTATATATATTTCTATATTTGAATAAATCCAAATTTCAAATTTATTTAATAATATTTAATAAAATAAATCTTTAATTAGAAATTAGAATAGAATTCTTGAAATTGTTTCATGTTTAGTAAACAAATGTAATGTAATAAAGAAATATTGCACTTTAATTAATTCTTTCAATCTCGACGATTGACTAATGAATCGGTTATTATGATTTCGAGTAAGCCGCTATGGTGAAATTGGTAGACACGCTGCTCTTAGGAAGCAGTGCTAGAGCATCTCGGTTCGAGTCCGAGTGGCGGCATGGCATCCTATCCTATATTCTAAAAGAATAAGTCCTATAATGAATTCAATTCCCGATTTTTATTCCTAGTATTCATACCTTTTTTATTTTCATTATAGATATTTATTTTCATTATATATATGATATTTTCAACTTTAGAGCATATATTAACTCATATATCGTTTTCGGTCATATCCATTGTTATTTCAATTCATTTGATAACCTTACTAGTCAATGAAATCGTAGGATTATATGATTTGTCCAAAAAAGCCATGACAATAACTTTTTTCTGTGTAACGGGATTGTTAATTACTCGTTGGTTTTTTTCGGGCCATTTACCATTTAGTGATTTATATGAATCCTTAATCTTTCTTTCATGGGGTTTTTCTATTTTTCATATGGTTCCGTGTTTTAAAAAGGATAAAAACCTTTTAAGTACAATAATCGCACCAAGTGTTATTTTTACCCAAGGCTTTGCTACTTCGGGTCTTTTAACCAAAATGCATCAATCCGTAATATTAGTACCCGCTCTACAATCCCATTGGCTAATGATGCACGTAAGTATGATGATATTGGGCTATGCGGCTCTTTTATGTGGATCATTATTATCAGTGGCTATTTTAGTCATTACATTTCAAGAAGTCATCCAAATTCTTGGTAAAAGCAAGAATTTGGATTCTTTAAATAAAGAATTTGATTTTGCTGAAATCAAATACATGAATATGAATGAAAGAAACAATGTTTTACGAAAAACTTCTTTTTCTTCTTCTAGAAATTATTACAGGTCTCAATTTATTCAACAATTGGATCGTTGGGGTTATCGTATTATTAGTCTAGGTTTTCTCTTTTTAACGATAGGTATTCTTTCAGGAGCAGTATGGGCTAACGAGGCATGGGGATCGTATTGGAATTGGGATCCAAAGGAAACTTGGGCCTTTATTACTTGGACCATATTCGCGATTTTTTTACATACTAGAAAAAATAAAAAATTGGAAGGTGTAAATTCTTCAATAGTGGCCTCTATAGGATTTCTTATAATTTGGATATGTTATTTGGGGATCAATCTATTAGGAATAGGACTACATAGTTATGGTTCATTTACATCTAATTGAATTAAAATGAGTAAAGAACCCGAGATATCAAAATATGGAAAGCATATATATACTTTCCATAAATTAAACTTGCCCAAAATCGTCGAGAACCCTTTAAATCAAGTAATGGAATGATTCAAGGGGTTCTCACAAACAACAAACATATTCGATTACAATTCAATTTTTTTAAAGTGAATCTAACGTAAAAATCTCTTTTTCATTGTACAAAGGGTTTTTTCTCTTTTTGATTTCTTTGTTTTATTCACAAAAACTATCTATCAAAAATTAGATAGAATAGCTTCAACCTTCTCAACCGAGAATGAGAAAATGAAATCTGGATAAATACCAATACCTATTACGGGTATAAGGATAGAAATCGAAATAAATAATTCTCTCGGCCCAGAATCAAAAAAATAAGAGTTTGGTGTATTAAAGAACTTGTATCCATAGAACATCTGCCGTAAGATAGATAATAAATAAATAGGAGTTAATATCATTCCAATTGCTGTTACAAAAGTAATTAGTATTTTCATCATTAAAAGATATTTTTGACTAGTAATTATTCCAAAAAAAACTATCAATTCTGCAACAAAACCGCTCATGCCCGGCAATGCAAGAGAAGCCATCGATAAGATAGTAAAAATCGTGAATATTTTTGGCATTGGTATAGCCATTCCGCCCATTTCGTCAAGATAAAGAAGACGTAGTCTATCATAACTAGTTCCTGCCAAGAAAAAAAGCGCAGCGCCAATAAATCCATGAGATATCATTTGTAAAATGGCCCCGTTGAGCCCAGTATCACTTATAGAACCAATTCCTATAATAAGGAAACCCATATGAGATACCGAGGAATAAGCTATTCTTTTTTTTAAATTACGTTGACCAAAAGATGTTGAAGCGGCATAGATTATTTGAATAGAACCTAATATCATTAACCAGGGACAAAATATGGAATGAGCGTGGGAAAATAATTCCATATTAATTCGAACCAACCCATACGCTCCCATTTTTAATAAGATTCCGGCTAAAAGCATACAAGTGCTGTAATGTGCCTCTCCGTGGGTATCTGGTAACCATGTATGTAAGGGTATAATCGGCGATTTGACAGCAAAAGCAATAAGAAATCCCATATAGAATATGATTTCTAGCGCCACGGGATACGATTGATTAGTTAATGTTTCGAAATTTAATGTTGGTTCATTCGAACCATATAAACCGACACCCAGAATTCCCATTAATAAAAAAACAGAACTTCCCGCAGTGTACAAAATAAACTTTGTAGCTGAATACAAACGTTTCTTTCCCCCCCACATGGATAAAAGTAGATAAACGGGAATTAATTCCAATTCCCACATGATGAAAAAAAGTAAAATGTCTCGAGAAGAAAATGGTCCTATTTGACCGCTATACATTGCTAACATCAGGAAATAGAATAATGGGTATTCTCGAGTAACCGGCTGAGCCGCTAACGTGGCTAAAGTGGTGATAAATCCCGTCAGTAAAATAGGTCCTATAGAGAGTCCATCTATTCCAAATCTCCAGTAAAAATCAAAAAAATTGATCCATTTATAATTCTCCGTCAGTTGGATTAGTGGATCATCCAATTGGAAATGATAACAAAATGCATAGGTTGTTAGAAGGAGATCGATTAAGCATATACAAATGCTATACCACCTAATTACCTTATTTCCCCTATGAGGGAATAAGAAGATTAAAGAACCCCCGGCTATTGGCAAAACCACAACTATTGTTAACCAAGGAAAATCATTCGTGATAAAAATAAGATACACTTGGGCCAGAAAAGCCCGCGCTCAAAAGATTTTTTTCTATTTTCTTTTGAGCACGGGTTTTTGCCAGTAAAAAAACGTATTCGTGTGGTGTTTTTTGAAACGTATCAATAACCTAGACCCATACTTCGAGTTGTTTCATGCCATAAATAAACTCGAACACTTAAGAAATCTGTCGGACAGGCGGACTCACACCTCTTACAACCGACACAGTCCTCTGTTCTTGGGGCAGAAGCTATTTGCTTAGCTTTACATCCATCCCAAGGTATCATTTCTAATACATCTGTGGGACAGGCTCGGACACATTGAGTACATCCTATACATGTATCATAAATCTTTACTGAATGTGACATTGTATCTATAGTAATTTTTGAACATCAAAAATGAAAATTTATCGATCTAGTAAACTCGTAAATGAATCATATATTTATACACCAGATGAATCAATGATTTGTCAGAATTTTGCTAATCAAAATAGACGTCTCGATAAATTTAGAAGAACGAAGAGAAGAGCACCAGGATACTTTGATTCTTATGATTTCGCAAACATGATCATACGTTGTGTAGCATACATGCTAATTTGAATTGATAAATATGACACTATTCAAGATTCGACTTTTGAATTAATTCAAGATTCGACTTTTGATTAATTATGATTAATGCTATTTATTCAACAAATTCGATTGATTGATACGGGTTGATTTTCTGTTACGAGAAATTGAAGAAACAATAGCCGGTCCGATAGCTGCTTCAGCGGCTGCAATAGCGATAACAAAAATGGAAAAAATATTTCCTTTTAATTGGCGATTATCAAAAAAATCAGAAAAAGTTACGAGATTTATATTAACTGCATTCAGTATAAGTTCAAGACACATAAGGGCTCTAACCATATTTCGGCTCGTGATCAATCCATAGATACCGATAGAAAATAAATAGGCACTCAAAACAAGTACATGTTCGAGCATCATTGACCAACTCCTTATCAATTTTGATTCATTTCAATATGAACAACAATTCAACAGATTCGATTGACTAAAGAATATAACAAACAAAAGAATATATCGGCAATAAAAAAAAATAGTTTCTACATAAAAACTATTTCACTTCACATAGAATTCGACAGAAATAAATGTGAGAAAATGGAATCTGGATTTATATTGCTAGTTCGCGAAAGATTTCTTATTGGCGAGCTACGACAATTGCACCTATCAAAGCAACTAAAAGGATTATTGAAATGAGTTCAAATGGAAGAAAAAAATCTGTTGATAAATGAATTCCAATTTGTTGACTAGTACTTATCAAATCTTGCTCAATAATCTGATTTGGTCTTGTAGTCCAAATAATTCCGTACCATGATGTATCTGGAATAGTAGTTATTAGTGAAACAAAAATACTTGTACAAACCATCAAAGTAATTCCATCCCCAACGGTCCAAAGATGAGAATCTTGGTAATATTCTGAGCTATTCATGAACATCACAGCAAATATGATTAAAATGTTAATAGCTCCCACGTAAATAAGTAGCTGTGAGGCAGCTACAAAATGGGAGTTTGATAAAATATATAATAAAGATATACAAACAAGAACCAGTCCCAACGAAAAAGCAGAAAAGATTGGGTTGGGAAGTAATACTACTCCTAGACTTCCTAATACAAGACCCGATCCCAGAAAGACTAAAAGAAAATCATGTAGCGTTTCAGGCAAATCCATTATATGTAAAAAAAAAGACAAAGAAATGGAAATTTCATGACCTTATTGATATGACCAGGAAAAGAATTTTTATATACTTAAATTTCTCTTTGCATTGAAAAAAGATTCTAAGGAGTTTGAATTGATATAAGTACAGTTATATAATCAACGTCATTCCAGTCTTTATATGAAAGAGTAGTTTGAAACTATACTAAAACGAAAGTATAAAAGTATATATATATAACATATATAACTATTTAATAGTTAAGATTTCGATACTATATTTCTCTATTCTAGAATATATATATTTCTATAATCTAAAATATAATGTAGACTATTTCTAATCTGATATATCATATAATTTATAATTAATATTTATTTCTTTTTTTAGTAAAATTATCAAAATTTTATTTATATTATTCTATTATATATATATTCTAGAATAGAGAAATATAGTATTTAATCATAAAAGATTTTATTTATTTATTTGAATTGTTCGAATTGTATAATCATCAATTACTGACATTGGTAAACGGCCCAAAGCAATTTGATTATAATTCAATTCGTGACGATCATAAGTCGAAAGTTCATATTCTTCAGTCATTGATAAACAATTTGTTGGACAATACTCAATACAGTTACCACAAAAAATACAGATTCCAAAATCAATACTGTAATTAAGCAATCGTTTCTTTCGAATATCAGTTTCCAGTTTCCAATCAACAACGGGTAAATCTATAGGACATACACGAACACATACTTCACAAGCAATACATTTATCAAATTCAAAATGTATTCGACCGCGGAAACGTTCCGATGTGATTAATTTTTCATAAGGATATTGAATAGTTACAGGTAAACGATTTGCGTGAGATAAGATAATCATGAAACTTTGACCAATGTACCTTGCAGCTCGGACTGTTTGTTGACCATAATTCATGAACCCAGTTACCATAAGGAACATATCGTAAATATCTATGAATATTTTTGTTTTATTTCTTTCTCTTATTTGAGACAAGTAATGAATTATAGAAGATCAATCTTTTATAGTGAAAACAATTGAGACGAAGTTGTTAATAATAGATTACCGAGAGAAATGGGTAAAAGAAATTTCCATCCAAGATTTAATAATTGATCCATTCTTAGCCTAGGCAAAGCCCATCTTGTTATAATAGAAAGGAATAAGAAAAAATAAGTTTTAGCTAATGTAATAAACAGATCAATTGTAGTTCCAAAAACTCCATACGTTTTATTTATTTCAAAAAACTCAGAAACGAATATGTACGGAATAGAGATATTTGAACCGCCCAAGTAAAGAACTGTTACAAATAATGAAGAAATTAATAGGTTTAAATAGGAAGCAACATAAAATAAACCAAATCTGATACCCGAATATTCTGTTTGATAACCCGCTACTAATTCTTCTTCCGCTTCTGGTAAATCAAAAGGTAATCTTTCACATTCTGCTAGCGAAGAAATTAGAAAAACGATGAAACCCATAGGTTGACGCCACAAATTCCATCCCCAAAAACCATATTTTGATTGCGCATCAACTATATCAACTGTACTTAAACTGTTAGATAATCCTAGTCGGTGATAACATTACTGTTCCCATCTCTATTACAGAACCGTACATGAGATTCTCACCTCATACGGCTCCTGGAAAGCCTTAAGTAAATCTAAGGACCGGGCCAATCATTTGTCTCTTGATATATCCCTAAGATAGATAAGATTCAAATCTATCGGACGGTTCTGAATTAGACCAATTCAATTCTGTCTGTTCTAATAAATATTATATTAAATAATTAAATAAGAAAGAGAAATCCATTTTAATTTAATAAAAGATACAAAAGGTACTTCTGAATTGATCTCATCCCTTAAAAATCAAGATTTGAATTTGTTGAGTAATAACTGAATTCTTCAATAAAATACTCTTTTAAAATTATCAATAACCCTCATCATTTTCAATTACGAAAAAGAATTACACATTAGTTTCTTAATTATGACATGAATCTTATCTCCATGAATATGGATCTTGATTCCTTGTGTTTTTTTCGTTCCTATTCTTCTTTTTTGTGCTATGAAAAAGGAAGGGACTTAAAAAATTGAAAAGGATTTTTTCGTTCCTGATAGTCATTTATTTAATCAGTGGATGGAAGCATACTCTGGATCGGAGTTGTGGGGAGTACTGCTTGATTTTTTCTACCAACTTAAAGCCCCAATTAGTATTCTTTTTCTATTATGCGTAAATTCTCTTTAGGAGAATTTACAAAATCTGCGTTACTAATCCTTTGTGTATCTTGGTGTTTCTAACCATCCACTCCTTTTTTTATTAACCCCCCTTATTTATGTTAATACATCCATGATCTATGATAATTTATACAAATGGTAACTAAAATTCAATAAGGGGTTGGTCTTTGGAGCCCGCTTCAAAACAGGATGACTAATTATCCAATCTTGGGTTAAATGGCCTCTTCTGTTTATAATCTTATTTCACTTCATTCCTATACATAGAAAATGAGACTCAATATTTTTACTGCCATTTAAAATCATCATACTATCTATTAACTAAATATAGTATTCTGAGATTCTATTCAATAGAAGCTGTTTTATTTCACTCATATAACTATCAGATTTAGTTCTTCAATCCGAATTGTGAAAAAGAAAATTCAGATAATGAAAGTATCTATTCAATGAATTCGACTCTTTTCTTATATTATAGTACTATAAAGAGAGGAATCGAATTCATTGAATAGCTTTTTCTGTTTCAACGAATCGCACGTAGAGATATTGATAAGACACATAGAGTTAATGGTATTTCATAACTAATCGATTGAGCAGCAGCTCGTAGACCACCCAAAAAGGAATATTTATTATTTGACCCATATCCTGACATAAGAAGTCCAATGGGAGCAATACTCGAAATAGCAATCCATAAAAAAACACCTATATTGAAATCAGATAAAACAAAGTTATAACCAAAAGGAATTACTGAATAGCTTAGTAGAATTGATATGACTGATATGGATGGTCCGATACTGAATAAACGAATATCTCCCCTAGATGGAATAAGATTCTCTTTGAAAAGTAGTTTTGTTCCGTCTGCTAGAGCTTGAAGAACTCCAAAAGGACCGGCGTATTCAGGTCCAATACGCTGTTGTATCCCTGCAGATATCTCTCTTTCTAACCATACAATTGCTAGTACACTTATTGTGATTCCCAATACAAGAATCAAAATAGGTACAAGTACCCATAGAATTCCATAGACCTCTTTTAAAGATTCCAATCCGGAAAAAGAATTGATATCTTGGACTTCCGTTGTATCAATTATCATTTCAACGATCAATTTCCCCCATAATGATATCTATGCTACCTAGTATTGTCATAATATCAGCCAATTTCATTCTTTTAACTAATTGAGGAAGAATTTGCAAATTGATAAAACCGGGAGGACGGATTTTCCATCTCCAAGGAAAACCATTCTGATCTCCTATTAGAAAAATTCCTAATTCTCCCTTGGGGGCCTCAACTCTTACATAAAGTTCTTGTTTCGGCAATTCAAAAGTCGGAGACGATTTTTTACCAATGAATCGATATTCAAAATCATTCCATTTGGGCTCCTTTTCTCTATCAAAGCAGCGGATTTCTAAATTTTCATATGGCCCGCCAGGAATTCCTTCCAAAGCCTGTTGAATCATTTTTATGGATTCCGTCATTTCACCAATTCGAACTAAATAACGAGCTAATGAATCTCCTTCTTTTTGCCATTGAACTTCCCAATCAAATTCCTCGTAACACTCATAATTATCAACTTTACGTAGATCCCATTGTATTCCGGAAGCCCGAAGCATAGGTCCTGATAAACCCCAATTTATTACTTCCTCTCTACCAACAACACCTACTCCCTCAACCCGTTCTAAAAAAATAGGATTTCTCGTAATAAGGTTTTGATATTCAACAACCCTTGTTAAAAAATAATTGCAGAAATCAAAACATTTATCTATCCAACCATAAGGTAGATCAGCCGCTACTCCTCCGATACGAAAAAAATTATGCATCATTCTCATACCTGTCGCAGCTTCAAATAGATCATATATTAATTCTCTTTCTCTAAAAATATAGAAAAAAGGGGTTTGTGCACCAATATCTGCCATAAAAGGTCCCAGCCATAGTAGATGAGAAGCTATACGACTTAACTCCAACATAATGACTCGGATATAGCTGGCTCTTTTAGGGACTTGAATATTTCCCAATTGTTCCGGTCCGTTTACGGTTATTGCTTCCGTGAACATAGTAGCTAAATAATCCCAACGTGTTACATAAGGCAGATATTGTATAATTGTTCGGTTTTCCGCAATTTTTTCCATCCCTCTGTGTAAATAACCCAATATTGGTTCACAATCAATAACATCTTCACCATCCAGAGTAACAATAAGTCGAAGAACACCATGCATTGATGGGTGGTGAGGTCCCATATTGACTATCATGAGGTCTTTTCTTGTAGCTGGGACATTCATAGGTTTTTCCTCGATTCATTCTTCCATGAATCGTTAAAAAAAAGTTCATCAAAATTCAGGATCTAAGAAATCGAATAATTGAAAATGACTCTTGAAATTAACGAATTTGTGACTCCCTAATACCCAACTGATTTATTAATTTTTTATAACGTATTCTATCTTTCTTTGCCAAATAAGACAGTAGTCGTTGCCGTTTTCCCAGAATTTTACGTAAACCTCTTTGAGATAAATAGTCTTTTCGGTGTAATTCAAAATGTGAAGTAAGTCTTCGTATCTTATTAGTGAAATTGGCCACTTGAAATTCAACTGATCCGGGGTTTTCTTCTTCTTTTTTTTTTTGTGAAATAACAGGTATAAACGAATTTTTTATCATAAAATAAAATGAAAGCTTTCCTCTCCCCTCCTTTTTGATAGATATTTTTATTGATCAGTAATAGTAATGACACTCATTTTGAATTTTGTATATAAAATTATCTTAATTTACTTAACAAAAATTCTGCTTAACAATTCTGAATTTCTTTTTTTTCAAATCAAATTTCTTATTAAGCAATCCAATTCAAATAGATATAAAAATACTATATTTATGTATTCACAAAATAAAAGATTCTATTGTATACTTCAAAAAAAATAAGACAATTTTTTTGATTCCTTTTTCTATCTAATGGATACATCATTGAATTAGTATCAATACCACAATGCGTGTGCGCATTTATTTTAATTTTAATTAGATATATATATATATATATTTAATTAGATATATATATAAATTAATTTTAATTAGATATATATATAAATTAAAAATTTTTAAATATTTTAATTTATATATATATCTTCGCATATCAGATATGTTACGAGAAATATTACGATAAATAGAAGATAAATGAGAGGATTATCAATCAAATTTTCAATCGCGGATACATTTTTATCCTTAATATACTGAAACGGCTTCCATTATGGGTATCAAACCAATAGCGATTTATACAAGCTAAATCTTCTAATCGATAATTTGGCCAAAGAAAGAATTTTAAATTCATTAGTTTTTTTGTTTCTCTATCAAGATCTTTATTTTTAGCCAAAGCTTGACAGCAATTATTTATTTTATTCTCATTGTCATTTATTGTGTTAGTATTTCTAGGATTGAAACAAATTAGAATTCTCAATTCTCTACGGCGTCTAGTGGACAAAACATTTTCCGGAACAAGCAAATCATAATGATTTTTATCAACACCCCTTTTTTCTGGGTTTCTTTGAAACATTTGGCGCTTTTTCTTATGAATCAAAGATAGGCTTGTGGTTTGATACATAAAAAATTGTTCATAGTTTTTTCTAGACAGGCGAACAGGTTCAATAAAAAAGAATTGTTTTTCCACCAATTCGGTATTGTCCTTAAATCCTGTAAGAGTGAAATCCGTATGATTCTGAATCGCCATAGTATCTAGACTTAGATCTCCCCTTTGAATAGAGATTATAAAAAATTTTTTTAGATTTTTCAATCTAATCAGGAGACAATAAAATTTGATATTATTCATTATTCTTTCTTGTAGGGAACTATGATAGTTCAAATGAAAACCTAAATACTTTTCTAGTAAGAAATCCCGTTCTCCCTTTAGATCGTTCCTGTATAGATTTTCATCTATACTATTATCACCATTTTCCCTGTCTGATCTTTCATAATCTTGGTTTGAGAGAGATGATTTTAGATTCTCATATTCTTCTATAGATTTTTGTGCTCCATTTTGAGTGTCTAAATAGAATTCATCAAAATCTATTCTTTTTTTCTTTCCAGTGATGTTTTTAGTTTCACTAACATCTTTTCCATAAAAATCGAAAAAAAGTAATTTGGTTGGTAGGATCCAAGGATTCTTCTTATATGCATGATAAGATTTCCATAATTTCAAAAAGAACCCCAATTTCGGATTCGATTTCGATATGGAATGATTTCGTATTTCTACATCCATTACCATCCAATCAAAATACTTTCTATCCAAATTTTTTTCCATATCTATATCTATAATAACATCTTCCGCTATATAATTTTGGATAGAGATATCGCCCGTTATATCCAAAAATTCTTTTTTACGTGTGTTGTCATTATAAGAAATTGCTTGGTTTTTGTTTGCTTGGAATGGTAATCTATATCCATAAATATCTGATTTTTGCTTATCTGCATAATTAAGATATTTATATGCCAAAAGATCATATCCATATTGTTTTTTAATTTTTTTATTTAATTTTAATAAGTCCACTTGTTGTTTTTTGTAAAGAATTAATCGTCTTTTTTCATTTTCATATGAATCATATTCTGAATCATATTCGATTAAATCTTTATTTTGAGCCACACGATGTTCATTGATTCTATTTCTCCAGTTTTGTGGTACTAATCTCGACCATCTGCTCTCAGGTAAATCATATTGATAATGAACCTTTAACCAATTTGTCCATTGATTCATTACAGAATCGGAAACGTTCTTATCTCTTAATTTTGAATTAAATATTCCTTGTATTCTAAAAAAATGATTCTTTATTTCATTCTTAAGAAAAAAAGGTCTTCCATGAGATTCCAAAATAGATCTTAACTTATACTTATATACGTTAAGAACTTGGGTTTGTGATAATTTAAAAAACACATATGCTTGTGACAAAGAAGATACGTCACAAGAATTCTGTGAATTTGTATTCGTAATATTACAAGATTTGTGTATAATCGACATAAATGGAATTATACTTTGATTTGTTTTATCAATTCTTTCTGCATTTGTTTTTTTATTGTAATTCTTTGTAGATTTATTTACAATTTTTTTTGTTGATTCAAGAAAAAGTTCTCCATTGATCCTAGGAATACTAATGATACATAAAAGGATATCTATGTATACCCTTTCCATGAAAAATTTGAAAAAAGAATACAATTTACGGGTTAATCGAACATTTCTTCTTTGTAATATTTGGAAAATATTTTTTTGTAATTCTAATCTTTTAGCATCATAAGTTGTTTTGTTCGAATTCAAATCTTTCTCTGAAGTTATAACCTCCCCTTTTTCTTCTTGTGTCATTTTTTCTATTTGTTTTATGATTGTCTTTGTTTTAACATTAAGATCTTTTATCTTTTTTTCTGTCAATGAACAATTTGTCCAATCAATAGATTGAATTAGAGCGGGTGATTCGTAAATCATTGGATTATTCTTACTGATTGTTGAATCTTTTTTGCTTTCACTCAATTCATATCTTTTTTTGAATCTAAATAGAATACTTTTGATGTTCCATTTTCCTATCTCTTTTAAGATAGTTAGAAACCATTTTTTGCTTTCATTTAACACTTTTAGAACTAGAAAAAAACGATTTTTCAAATCTTTGTTCAATTGTTTTTTAATTTTTTGAAAAATGGGACCCAAAAATGAAAATGGATTTGGGAAATAATTATCAAGGTATGATTCGACTTGTGTTCCACAAGCTGTTAAAAACCAGAAGTTTTTTGTTTTCACGTTTTTTTTTTCAGTAGATCTTTTTTTTTTTTCAGTAGATCGTACCTTAGATTTGTGCCAAGGTTTCAGAACAAAAGGAGATAAGATCCTTATCTGAAGACCCTCTGTTAACCAGTCGTTTGGAAATTCTTTGTTGGATACTGGAATGCCCTGATAGGTGCATTTAATATGCACTTCTTTTTTCCAATCCCTAAAATCTTCTGACCATTCGGGATTTTGAAATAATAGTATACGAATGATGTTTTTAGTTATTATCAATGAAGGTAATAGAATATATTTTCTAAGAAATGATTGGATTATTAATACAAAGCTTCTAAGTATTAGACCATATAGAATGTTCTCCCAGGCTTCTTCTATTTCTATAAGTCTTTTTTCGTCGTTGTATTTTTTTTCCTCTTTTTGATCCTCTTCTATCCTTTTCTCAAAAGCCAAAAATTCTGAATTGTCTGTACCTTTTTTCCTGAAATATTCTTTCAAATATTGGGATATATCATCGAAAAGATCACCAAAAAAGAACGAGGATTTTCTTATTTTGTCCAAAAAAAGGGGGGAATGGGCATTGCTTTGAAAGAGTTTCCAAGTCACTGTTTTACGCCTTTGAGCGCGCATAGATCCGCTGATTAATTCTCGGTTAAAATCGGGTTCGCGTGAATAATTTAGTAAAGCCAATTCTTGATTTGATTCAATCGTATCATCAATATTACTAGTATGACTATCCTCATTGTCATCAGTATTATATATACTCATAGTATTCAAATCTTCATTGTAATTCTCTGTTTTACTATTAAAAATCACTATACGGTCGGCTTTTCTGCAACGAATCTGAGCGTCCTTTCCCAGTCCTTCCGTCAGTTGCTCCAAGTCGTCGATTAAGTTGTATGACCATCGAGGAACTTTTTTACTGATTTCGTTTATTCCAATACATTTTTTTGTATTAAAAATTGTTTCATCGTTCAGATCAGTTCTAATTGAGTCGAATAAGAATCTTTTTTTTCTTTTTTTTTCTTCGGAATAGATTTTTACTTGTTCATGTTCTGGAAATAAAGAAAGTCCGTCAAAATTCAAACTTGATACTGATTTTTCCGAAAATTTACTGATAAAGTTAAAAAAAAAACCTATTTCAGTTAATAATGATTTTCTATCAAATGGATCTATTTTCTGTTCAAATTCTGGATCATGAGCAAGAAGGAGACCATGAATCTTATTTATCAAAATGTGATTTGTTGTGTAAGTTTCATTTTGAATTGATGTTGTGTCAGTTTCATTTTGAATTGATGGTGAAAAGCTTGTTTGGATTTGTCCACGAAAGCGTCCATTCAAGAAAGGATCATATATTTGACTTATATATTTTGTTTTCGTCTCATCCTTACACAATCTAATTCGGTTTTCAAATACATCCAGAGGAAGAGATTCCTTATCTAGAACTTTTGCCCTTTTAAAAAATTCATTGCTTAGTTTCTTTCTTTTTTCTTTATTAGTAGAGCTCCAATAATTAGACAATTCATTATAGGAGATTTTATCTCTTGTGAAGAGATCCATTTTTTTTTCCATGATTTTAAGAAAAGTAGATAAATCAGGTGGATACGTGAAAGATATTCTTTCTTTTCCATCACTTTGACATATATGAAAAAAAAATTGTGAATTTTCATTTCTTACGACATTTTCAAAGTGATCGTTTTTTATATATCGCAATGGACGATTCCATCGTTGAAAATCGAAAAGAATAGTTACAAGAGGTTTTTGAAATTCGAAGAGATCCCTCTCTTCCTCGATTTTGTCCAAAGTCTTATCGTTTGGCGAAAAGAAATTAGAAGAAAGATATTCATCGACAAATCCTTTTTGCGGTTCCCAAGCTCTTTCAACATCGAGATCTCCAACTTCCTCGGTTTCTCCAATTTCATCGTTTTCTCCAATTTCTAACATTTCCTCAGTAAAAAAATGAGGAAGCGGTATTCTGCCTAAATAGTGTAAAAGGATAATAAATGAAAAAACAGCAAATATTTGACCCACATAATCTCGAAATTTTAACATAATGTACTTATCAAATCGAATAGTTACCTTCGATTTGATCGAATTCTTTTGCTGTAACCAGACTAATATCAATCCAATCCATTTCATCAAAAAGATGTGACCAATTAACCAACCAACAAAACTACTTGTTAAGAATAACAATTTATTGTTGCATCGAAAGAGATAAATGTTCACTAATCTTATTAAGATTGAACTTGGAAAAAGAAGGGGGTTTAATAACTGAAAAAGAAGATTGTTAAAGAATACTTTGTAAATACTAAGATTGCGTATTGAATTTCGATTCTTGTATCTGTAATCCAACTTGTATCCAGAATCCAAATAGTAGTATTTGTCATTTTTGTCGAAGAAATTAAATAAAAGATACGGTAGAGTTAGGGCAGTTATTGTATGAGGTCTACTCAATGCTAGATGCAAAGGCGCATAATAGATCGATATGAACATCATGAGCTGTCCTGTAATAAACCCAGTTGTTGCTGATACTTTCTTCTCGGTCCTTTCTTCCATAACCCGGGCTCGAATAAGGAAGAGATAAGAGGGCCCTATGGAGAATGTGGTCAGAAATCCATAATAGAGTCCCACCACAACGACCGAATTCACTATTTTCAGGCATAAAGATACTAGATTAGCTAGTATAAAAGATTGATAAATCATGGTATTCCTCCTTTTTCTATTTTGATTATAGCAATTTCATTATTATTATGAATTAAGATCATTATGATTTTCTTATTTCTTAATATGATAATTATGAATTAAGATCATTATGATTTTCTTATTTCTTAATATGATAATTATGAAATTAATT